TCCGTAAAGTCAAAACCATCCCGAGGGGAACTAAGAAAATAAGGAGCTTTCTTGAGTCAAGTCAGTCCATCTTCACTATCTTCCGAAGAATGCCTCACTTTCGATCCGCACATTCTATAAAGCATCAAGCAAGGCATTCAATAGTAGCTAAGGATTCCTTCTCCTATTCTGATTCATTCCCTTTCTGCTTCTTTCCCATCCCATCAATCACTCGACAGAATCAACCATTGCTTTGGAATAGAGATCCCATGCCATTCCTTTCCGCCTCCCCATTCCCATCCTTCAATTCCTTCATTATCTCTTATGGCTGACTGGATACAATTGCTTCTTAAGTTTCACTCTTGAAAGGCATCCCAGAGCCTACCTTAGTAAGAGAGAAAGTCTACCTTAATGCTTACATGTCTCGATTGAAGCATGCTGTCTATCTATAAGGGAATTAGTTACCTTCTACTCACTCATGTTCGTAACACCCTCCCGTCAGCCCTTGCATATCTATTAATCATGCCCAGCTTTTTACAAAGCTCATAAAAATGTCTTCGACCCAAAGCTTTAGTAAATCACCTAACCACTCTCCAGACTTAAGATACACTGTAACAATGTACTATACATAAGGGTGGATTGATTATGTGTTTAATTCTTCTTTTGAGTGGGAGATCTTATTCTATCTATATTATTATATATAGTCTATAAAGAATAAGATTCGAATAAGATAAAAAAGTAAACTTCTTCTTATATTAGTAGTATAGTGGATTAAGAAAGCTCCACCAAAAGGTAATATAGCCGGTCACCGCTAGCCCAAGACAAGTGCGGTTTCTGACAAGTTCAAGATAAAAACTTCGAAAGTGAACGAAGTAAGATTTGATAGAATTAAACTCGGATATAGAAAGTGTCCAATGCTTATTAGGAGATCTGGGAGTCAAGAATATATAAGATAGATCGATCTTAGTCCACCCAAGAGAAGGCTAAGGAGACTGAGTCAAAGTAGTAGTACGTTCTTGGTTCAGTGTGCCAAGCCAAGCCGCTTTCAAGCATTCCAGCGAACCCCCATTCTCTTACCATTGACCCGGAAAACCAAACCATTGACCCGGGACCGGGATCGGTGCGCGGACGACCCGGAGAGAGAGCTCGGAATCAGTAGAGCAGCAGAAGACCAACCCGCCAAAGACTCTCACCTGCTGAACCAACATGTGATAGGGAGATCATAGAGGTGAGTTAACATGCTGGTTATAGCCTCGCGCTCTTTATTGAATGATTGGACTAGCTCGCAAAAGAGTTGAAAAGAAAGTGGATGAAACAAAAGGAAAATGGTTGGCAATTATATGTTTGTTGGTTGGCCTCGTAATCATGTGCTCCTTTCCCCATTTCCGTATTCTCCAACGATTATGAAAAAACCGCTAGCTATAGAGCCCAGTAGTAGCTATCTCTAGTCGTTGGCGAAAGGACGAAAAGATGAATCAAAGTGAATTGCTTGCTTTCAATCCGGGAAATAAAAGGGCTCCAACCCCCAGGGATTCAACCAGTAGCAGCTACCAGTCAAAAAGCAGTCGTTGGACTTTCTTCCCTCCCTCTATATGAATTATTACTAGTCGCAAGGGAGAGAGCCTTTCACCCAAGTCCAAGTACCTGCGATCAAGTTCTATAACTTGCTTCCAATGCGAGGCCTGCATATCTCCCAAGTCAATCCCTGAATCTCTTACAACCGGACTTTTTTAGTTTTTAAGGGAAAGTAGGACACGTTACATTCAAGCGAGTGATCCAGTGAGTTCATTATTATAATAGAGTCTTTTCCAACCATTGGTTGTTCTACTTCAGACATTAGGAGTTATAGTTTTCTATATCGAGGTGGAGTAGCTTTTGATGTCGTACCAGCCTCAAAAAATTCTATCCATTCAGCCAAAACAATTACAGTACTCAGATCTGAGCGCATAGATCTCCCTGACGGCTAGGCCTATCTAATAGCATATCTTATGATGAAATCTTTTCTGGTATATCAATTATTGCGCTAGGTTGATAGAGAAGCATAGATTGTTCACTATGAACAGCGATATCACTTGCTATCTTGTCGTTCCTCTAACTGCCTTCTTAAGGATAGGATTGTGAGAGGTAAGTTTCGATCTGGTGGAAGGAAAGTGAAAAAGAAAAAGGAAGATAACAAGAATAAGAACAGAGCCGAACATAGGAGCGAAAGCCACTCTCAAACCTATTGAGGTATGCAATCACGCAAAAGACCTTAGGGAGAGGCTGCGAAGCAGCCGAGGGTTAGGTTCAAGGGTCGGTCTCGTCTTGATGCCGAGAATCCGCAGCTATTGAATCAGCAGTGAGGGAATGGTCTTTTTTGCAAGAAGAAGGGGAAAAAAGGCTATCTCCGAGTGAGGAAGTGAAGAAGAGAGCAGCACAGAATAGGCATAGCGTCTGTACGAACCTTCTTAAAAAGAAAAAGGAATTTCTGGAGTCAGATCAATAGTATAAGAATGGGGCAAGGAATGCGCGGGAAAGGTATTATCCCGATAGTCAAAAGAATACGAAATGGGGGAAGATCTTACTTCAATCTTTTTCTCTAACAGGCGATTCGTGGCATAAAAGACAGATTAAGAGCTCTCCCTTATTGTTGGAATGGGATTGATGGACGAGAGAGCGGTGGTCGCATATTTAGTCCGAAGGGCCCTTCAAAGAGGGGCTCGCTCTTTCATTAATTTAGTCCATAGTCAGAGTTCGCAGAAAAAAAACCTTCGGCCTTGTCTGAGCGTCTTCTTACTGGATTTCCCCCGTTTCTTCTTGGGTTAGGAGCAATTCTCATCGAAGAAGGCAAAATAGCCTATATAAGAGACTTCTTCTTGCAAAAAAGACCATTTTAGGGCAACTTTGACAGCCTTGCTTGACTCCCCTCCTCCTACAAGGCTTTATATATCCTCCTTTAGTTCCCAGGGGTAAGTCCGAGAACAGCGCTTACGTGAACACCAGAGAAGATCCCAAGAGCGCTTATTCCAACTGTAGCAATTGCATCCATTTCATTGCCTTCGCCTAAGACCGGGCATGAAGTTCTAAGAGCGGATAGGATCCCAGTAAGAGAGCATTCCAGACTATTCTCTAGCATCCGAGTCTGGGCATGAATGTGAAGCAGATTCTCGAACAAGAGCAGGGGATTCTTTCGTCAGAACACCGGAAAAGCATGAAGTTACCTTGCATTCGATTTTCCCTATGTCCGTTGCTCGCCTTATGGTAATCAGGTCCTTAACAATCTTGCCCTTACTCCAACAGATTCAAAGCGGATAGACCTTTCTTTAGCCCGAGTTAGTGCCCCGAGCCACTACCAAGTAGTCTGTACCGGTGACTCCACCGAGGAGACAAGGTTCAGGTAATGAACCGGACGGCTCAGGAAGGATGGGAACCTTCCAGTCCAATCTCTTCAATGCCACCATGTCATACACCTTCCATAGAAGGCCAAACCGTTGCAATTGTGGATCACTCCTTGTTCCAATTGCGGTTCACAACAGGGGCATTGAATAAGTTATCAATGGTAACCTGGTCGTGAAGGGCGGTACCGTAATACCAACGACAAGTACCGTAACCAATCCCGGACCCAGACCCTCAAGGTAGACCACTCGATAAATTCTTTATCCTCAGGACGACTAAACACGTCATCCGGGATCAGTCAACAATCTCGGGGTCTCATCTCCTTTCGGATAAAGCCCATAATGACACCTCTCAGGTAAGGGTTCATCCTTTGACTCACTCCCTCCTCCGTCTTGCATTCGGTATTCTCTTTGTAGCCTTCGATTCGTTCTTCAGTTGATGGTGTCCTTTCTCCCGTGCCGGAGTCCAGTCGATTTCTTTTTCGCGTGGCCTTTGGAAAATTCCGTATATATAAATATATAATATATAATAGTACAAAGCCAAGCGAGTGACTCTTTTTCCGGGCCTTTTTTTTTCTTCCAGCCTTCGAAGTCGTAGAGCGAGCTTATGCTTTTGCAGTAGTAGTCCCATCCCCTTAACCTTTATTGGTATCAGGGACATTTCCTTTTGCCGGAGTTCGTTCAGTCGTTGAGTTCTTTCTTTGGAAGTAGTGAATGTGGTCAGAGGTGTCTAACCATTACCTTATCCTTTAGTCATGGAAGGGCGATTTCCCCTACCTTTCTTTCTAGGCGTAGGCTTTCATTCCCCTAGTGCTTTGTCCCCTTGTGTCCTTCTGAAGGGTGAAAGCAAGGTTGAGCAGCCGGGATTGGAGGGAATAGACCAAATTCTAGAGCTTTAAGCTAGCTTTGAAACAAACGAGGCAGATACACGAAGTTAGATCAAAAGCAAGCGAGCAAGGTGGGTGGGAATTGATTGTAAGTCGTGCTAATTCTTTTCCATGAGAGGGGGGCAGCTAAAGTAAGCTATTCAGAAAGCTGGGTGACCTATTCGACTGTGTTACATCAGTTTATAGTTCATGGATAGGGCTCCAGAGCTCAAAGATTGATTGGCGAGCTCCGATTTGCTACTATGAATATGAGAAAGGAAAGGGCAGTGTCCCGGGTCATTACCTTTAGCTCAAGCACTTCCTGTGTGAGAAACTAATTACAACTACACCAAAGAGGAGAGGCATTGACCTATGCGAGTGGAATTGGTCCTAGGCCTTATTGAAAAGCCACAGGCTCTCGTTCATCTTACCAGTCTACAAGAAAGAATGCAATGAGCATTGAGTGCCTGGTGGAGCAGCTTTATAGATAGGGGAGGTACGAGAAGCGGTGGTCTCGGGTTGAGCTGCCAAAGCTGTCAGGCGAGCAGTGGTCCCGAGTAGTTCAGTTCAATCAGACCCGCAAGGGAAGAAGCGAGGTTACTATTCACCTACTATTCAGTTGTTTGTTGAGGAGCTTTCTCCCCTGCACTGCATTGAAGTTGATTAGCTTTATGCTTAGCTACATTTTCTCTTCTCGATAGCCAGAAGCCAGATAGTGAAGAAAGAAGGGCTGTCTCCTCCTCATTCGCTTGTTTGTTTTCTTTTTTTCTTTTCAGCAACTCGCCAGACTCGAACTGGCACTGCTCTGATCAATCCTATTGAAACTGCATAAAGGCTTAAACAACTTCGACAGGAGCAATAGCTGAATCCGGATTGTGAAGGACCTCTTCAATGGATGTTTGGGCATTTGATGTCCTATAAAGAAGGAGGAAGTTGTTACCAGGCTCTTCCCAGGAACGAGAAGATGCAAACAAAGAAAAAGAAACCCAAGGAGAAGAGTCATTCATGCTCTCTAGCCAGGGTATGGAGCGAATAGTCTAAGGTCTTAGCTGCTTATCCGGTTTCAGCGGAAGAGGAGCCATCTGCTCGTTCCCTATCGAGTGGATCAAATCCCAAGCCAGCCCATTAACCCGGGTTCTGTTCCTAACGCCAGCTACGCTAAAAAGCTCGTTCGGAAGTAACCGCAAAGCTTTTCACCGCACTTTTTGTAAAGGATAGGAATAGGGATGTTTTTAGTACAGATCTTTTAAGCGAACCACTATTAAGAGTATTTGATTCAGGATCATCTGATTTGGATGAGCCAAATCCTTTCCATTGCCAGTCAAGCCTGCCATTCAACAAGCCCATGCTGTTGTGGTCATCATTCTTTATCGCCAGAAAGAAGTTATTAATAAAGTAACCGGGATGAAAATAATCCATTGCTCCGTTGACTCTTTCAAGCAAGGCTTCCTTGTCTCATAGGCCCATACGCTCTCCATAGGACATAGAATCGGGACATTAGGATCGCTGCCTTCTATCCGTATAGGCCGGATTTCGCTCAAAAGCTTTTGTACGCTTCCCCAGTCCAGAAGATCCATTCTCTACCAGGAAGATTGCTTTCAATGCTTCTACCATTGGCCCGGAAGACCACTTCTTTCTATCAATGGCCACAGGACCTTAACGCCCATCCACAGTGAACATAGGTTCAGAGGCTCTCGCTTCATAGCTTCTTTCTAGAGCCAGAGCGACATCTTCCACGACTGGAAAACAAATAGGCTTGGCTCAAGCACGAGGACATAGGATTTAGAGCTTGCTCAAAACAAAAGAACCCCAGCGTGCTTGGATCGCTTCGATTCTTGCTTTCCTGGATCGTGAACCAAGGGGCTGTGGGGGAGGAGGGGCAGTCTATGATAAGTAAATTCCGCAATAAAGTCAAACGAAAGTCGGAACATGACCTTTGGTAGAGGTCTTACGCGGAAGTGATAGTATAGCATAATCTCAGATTAGGGGTAGCCCTTGTCGGAGCACCAAATACTTCTTTTTATTTTATAAAAAATAGTCAAAGTAGCTGCCCTAGCTCCATAGCCCGAGGTCCTGACTCAAGGAAAAAGACCATATAAAGGAATTCCCGGTCTATGCCAAAAAAGAAGGTAAAGTGCCCAACTCTCACATTTCAATTGACGTTGACGAAAGAAAATGACTTGATACCAATCTGACCGGGTTCCATTAGTGAAAGCAGTTAGACTCGAATATCTACTGATCTGTGCTTCGTCCTGCGGGACTTCCATTTTAAAGTAGATGTTCCGTGACGTGAATAGTAGCAGTTGGAGCTAGTTCCTTTTTGACTTTATGGTTCTTTCGTGGAAGTACCGCCCGGGTGGAGCGTCACTTGATTTCCTTGTGTGATTGCCCCATTTTGGCCAGGGAACATGAACTAAAGGCCTTAATCCACCCCTGCAGCGGGGGGGTCGTAGGACGAGGGGAATAGATCTTCATGCACTGGCTTTCCCGTAGCGACAAAGAGCCCTTCTTACTTCTTAAGAGGGGGAGTACCAAACCACTAAGAAGAAAGTAGGAGCGGCCGTAGTTCAATAGATCATCGAATCAGGAGATGCCCGCTTAATCGCTCGTGCGCCATTGATTACTTAAAGAGAATGTCCACCGCCTTTCGCTCCCGATTTGGTCTTTTGACTTCCCCTTTCCATCGACGGTCCTGCCTACGAGTGGTATGACAACCTCAGGCCCCGGTCCATATAAAACTGGAAACAGATGCAAAGGGCTTAGGCAAGCATTCGGGTCAGTGGATCAGCTTCAGAAAGAAAATCAAACTACAATGTCTTCCGTCTTAGATTGTCTCCGTCCTTCTTCCGTCTAAGTGAGAGTGGTTGAATCTAGACCAGCCTTTCTTCCTTCAAGCTCCCTTCGCCAAAGAAAAAGGCTGAGTTGAGAGTGAAAGACAGCAAAAAAAAGTCAGCGAAGTATAGCCGGTCGAGTACCACATAAGGAGAAAGAGGTCATCCTCTCAAAGCGAACAATCCAATGACTTCTCTTTTTTTTTTCGCTTATTCCGGCCTTTTGACTAGTCAGTTTTCTTTGACTGGCATTTGGCCCTCGGATATACCAAAGAGGAAGTACCCACAGTGACGGATGCCTTTTTTCCCAAAGGCACACGAAATCTTTGATTCTGGTACGCTCTTGGATGGCTCTGAACGGCAATTGAAGCAAGCAAATTTTTTTCGTATGAAGGGACGGAGGCTAAACTGGTGCCACCTGAAAAGCCAACAAACTCAAAGGCTTCGAAGGTTAAGTCAAGGTTTGCCTCTCATGGGCACCCCGCGACCGCACGGCAAATCATTTTCAGTGGGGTGGATATGGAATTTTTCTTTAAACTGGCGTATGTCCTTTAGTTCAAGAAGGTGGACACAGCATTGCTCTAGATGAGGATAGATGCGTATGGTATAGGAATCGGTAAGAGAAGATCAAAGCCTTCCACGGATCACGAACTGGAGTTTTCTAATGAAAGAAATGCGAGAGCAGGCCCTGCAACGTGACTTGGTTTGCTCGGGTGTGGAAGGATCGGGCTCTTGGATCGGGTATTGGATATGTCGATGGTTGAAAGGCTAGCTAATACCATTCCATTCTTTCAGGAATTAGGCTTAGGAGGCCGGCCCGGCTAGCAAGAGCTAACCTAATTCGATTCCATTACCTTACTAGAGAAGCAGAAACAAGATCAAAAGGATCACCAAGGGGTTGACTGAAAGATACAACTAGATACGTATCTTTTATCTTTGCTCTTCGTTTATCAACTCATTTATTCCATGCCACTCATTCCGTTCGTGAGCCATTACAAGAGAGAGGGTGAACCCTCTGGTCCTTCCCTGCTGGGCTTAGTTAGACCTCTCTAATACCAGAATGAATTACCTTTATCTGTCTCAGTCCCTTCGCCTTCGCTTCGGAGCGGATACTTAGACTACGTCAGAACGATTATACCTTGGCAGAACCATAATTCGAAGCGGAAGAGATAGAAGAAAAAAATCGACCTTTCGGCTCTAAAAGAAAGAAAAGCGAGGTAAAAGAAAGAAAAGAACCGGAAATGATGCCAAAGGCTCTTCTTCCGGCCAAGACTTGGAAATGTGATAGCTGAATAGCTCAGCCCTCTTCTTATGATGTTTCACGAGGGACATTCTTCAGTACAATACGAGAATACGGTCTCAGGTCTAGAAAAGTGGTTATGGAAAGCCGAAAGGTGTCGAGGAGATATAGGAACGCTCTGGCAGAACGGTTCTTCCAGCGAGCAGATACTATTTTGGTAACCCAAAAGAGCAATGGTAATCACATCGCATAGAATATAGGAAAAGACACCCTAAACGAAGCTGTAGCACCTCTAGCTATATTCTATTTTTTATTCGGTAAGGCCATACAATTTCTTAGCCTCTCTCTCAGCGTGCGGGGAGATTTCTGATGGGGCACAGAAAAAGTCCATTCATTAACGATTTCCTTTCAACTAAGAATGCCGACTTTCCTCAAACGATTGGAACTCGACGTGGTCCAGGCTAAACTCGGGCAAGGAAAGACGGATCAGATATAGCTACTTAAGGCCTAGAAGCAAGCATAAGGCCTATCTCAAAAGGCCTCCAGGTGATCTACATCCACATAACATCAATCGGTCATCCACGCAAACTTTGAAGGAAATATCGCAGAAGAACAAGGCTTAACTGCTGAGGCAGTTGTCGAAAAAACAGCACCAGGTGGTTCATATCGTGGTCCCAGAAGCGGTACGACTACCTCATCCCTCTGGGGAAGTCCTATAGCTTAAGGCGGTAAGCTTCTTACTGACCTCAATTGTCAGTTTAATTCGACTTAACAATAAGCATAGTTATTCGATCGACTCTCAAATAATTACGAGTCTCTGCAAGAGGTCTCGTAAAAGAGGTGTATCTGGCAAAGTCGTACCTGGTAGCACAACTAGTAGTTTGCTTTGAATCCTATCATAGCAATATCTTGAACAATCTTTAGCATGGCTCGAGGCAGACGCCAAAAGTGTCCACTTAGAATCTTGACATCCAGCAGTCAATCCTTAATGGACAGGTCTAGACAACTATCTAACTCAACTATAAAAGCAAATATCGAAGTCGTATTCGAAAGCCCTAAAACTGGATAAAAGCTGCCAGGATTCGTGTACTTTCATGAAATGAAGACTGGTGGAGAGAAGACGCTTGTTGGAATAGCCTCTTCGGGCTACCGGCTACGAAGGAGGGATCTGTATGATATCACCTCTTGTTCCCTTTTTTATATTATATGGGTTACTTTCCTTCCTTTTCTTCCCCATCTATGAAAAGAAGGATCTTCTTCGGAAGCTCACTTTTTGATATGGTTTTTCTTGTTCTTAAGTGATAGAGGGTCTTTAGTCTCGTAAGGTTTGGCGAGATTCGGAGAAGGATTCTACTTAGTCTTTCTTTCCCTCCACGCGTTGGCTGGTTATCTTTTGTTAATGGAGTCTCTATCTTTTCTTTGTATTGACCAGGAGTTCTTTGTCCTATCGTTAGCTTTTGAGCATGATCCCCTACCTATAAATCCGTCTGCCCTTAGTGCTCTCTACCCATAAATTTCTAGTAGCAACCTCTAGCAAGTTTGAACCGATGTAATTGAGCTTCTTAATTAACATCAAGCCTTCTTTACTCCCACCTTGTCCGGTCAAGCTTCTAGGCTTGAGTTTTCTGATGCGAGAGCTGAAAGGCGAATCTTAAAATTTCGATCCGAATAGCTCAGCAAGGAGGGAGCCAACTTCTGTCGGTCTTACTAGGGCTTCAGCCATTCTTGGAACTTACCGATCGAAGACCAAAACCTAAAAACTTCCTGACAAAGCTTTCCCGACCGAGAGGACTCGGGGGAGTAAAGAGAGGGGAGAGGTGCAGATCGGTTAGCGCTTGCGTGTCCCTACGATCAGGTGAGGATAAGTTTAATTGCTTTTTTAATAAGTCGAATTCACCATGCAAAACTGAATCAACTCATTCTCGTAAGAGATAGAACTTCAGGTTCTTCCGCGACCTCGAAAGAATCATAACGAAATGGATCCGAAAAGGACTTTGTTATGGCTTTTTATTGTAGGCCTGCTAAGCTAAGGTCACTGCTACCGTATAACCATTCCGACGAGAAAGACTACTAAACAACGAGCTTCGCTGAGCCCTCAACTCAGCTCAGTAGGTACTCTCTAACTATTACCCAGACCAAGATAGAGATTGACTCCTGGACGAAGGATCTCCTCTTCTGCTGATAGAGCAAAAATTACGTCTTCGTTCTAAGAAAGAAGAAGTAGGCAAGTAAAGCACCAATTTTATCATAGGTAAAAGAGTCAGCAGGCTACTATTGAAGATCCATTCATGGAGTCAATGAAAGAAATAAGATATTGATTTTCACTGGTGCATAAGCAGAAAACGCATCATCATAAGTAAGTTCATATCGATCTACTCCGCTCAGGGATTGAATCAATATCAGCCCGACCAAGGGTACGATAAAGCGATTGGCTGAGGACCAACAAAAGCAATGGTTAGCCCAGGCTTAGCCTTTAAATGCATTCTGCCAGGTCCGAAAGCCCACCCATTTCAATTTACTAAAAGGCCTTAGGAACCATTATTCACTTCTTCCTTGAATTATTGGTTCAAATGAACTTGGTCGGGGCACGACTTCTCTTTATAGTCGATCGACTAACACTATGACTTACAGCTATACAAGAGAAGAGTAACGTAACTCGCTCGGTCGTCTCGAAATTCAAATAAAGTAATAAAGATAAAGAAAGTCGTTTTCGTAGAGATTGAGAAAGCGTAAGTGAAGCGGTGTCAAACAGAATCTCTCGGCATGAAGGTCGGCTAAGTCCCTAACCTAAGATAGTCAAGAAAGTGCCCATACATCTGAAAATCCTAGACCAGAAAGCTTTAACGGACATCCCGTTTCTTTTCTCCTGTTCTGCCCATCCAGTTATTGTATCCCAGTATGCACCCATGTAAAGAAAGAGTGCCAGAATCCATCTCTTATATATGGCCATCTTGCTCTTTTTTTAAGGTGTTGAGAGCCCTTCGTCGCGTCCGCATTGATCTCACGAAGCAGTCGCTCCGGGAAGGAAACCGCAATAAAATTGACTAGCTTCTTACTTCTGAAAGCGGAAAGCCTACCTACATACACGTACCGGGGATGAAGAATCCGTTTGCTGACGCATTGGCCACACTAGCTTCCATGATCAGTATCCCAGAAGGTATTGAAATCAGATAATGCCTGCCTGTTTACGATAAGACTTCCTCCAGGCTAGAGGAGACACGGCCTGATAAGGCGGGGAGCATTTCATCCTTCGATTTCTATGTGACTCACACTTTTAAGACGGACTCAATTGTCTTAGCGGACAAGGCCTGAGCCTATTTTCTTTTTCGACTGGCTTCTTTCGACCCCAGGCAAAGAAAAGACCTACAGACCTATCCTGAGCTCTTCGGACTATCGGTCGCTCAATACAATATCTTTATCTTTGATGCCGGATCAACCGTACTGAACATTGCCTCACCGTCCCCCTGCCCTGTACTCTCTTTATCATTTATTCTTTGCCGTATCCATTCCTATCTCATCTTACCTGGCCCCAATTGAACATTGACCTCTTTCCAGGCATGACATTCCAGTGAGCTCTTCCTAGAGTCATGGTTCTTGTCAGCCAAACAATTAAGCCTACCCTGCCCGACCTTCTCAAGAAATCAGTCTAATGGGTTTAACACTCCTTACCTTGTAGTCTGCCAGCCTGCCCCCTTGTGATCGGTCAGAACGTACCTCCGTCCCTTTGTTTGAAACTCCCCATCGCCGGAACACAAGAGCTAACATCTCCCACCGAACACGACGTCACGGGACTCATCCACCATCCTTGCCGAAGGCTCAATACACCTACACCCTTTCCTCTCAGTGGAGTCTCCAACGAACACACATTTGACAGCCTTCTTGTCGAACTTCCCTTTTGACGGTTCAGGCAGGTGAACATAAGAGACAGAGCCAAATCTTGCGTCTGCCCTACATCTGATCTGGTACCTTCTTGTGTAGCGTATCATCTAGCGTCATGTTGGAAATAGCCGAAGACGGAGTTTTGTTATGCAAAAAGGCTTCAGTCCTAATGCATTCGCCCCAAGAAATCTTCGAAACTAATCTGCAATCAGTTACTAATGCTTTGTTGAATGAAGAAGAAGCTTCTTTCAAGATCATCTCTTCCTGATCTACGACTTAACCTCCGTCAAACCTATCAATCCAATTCGAAAGGGCAATCCTGCTTTCGAGCCCCTTTATTAGGTTGGTCGAGTGTCACGATGAAGGGATTCCTCGAAAGAAGCACGAGCTGAGCGTCTGAAAGCAGGCACGCTTTTGGGGTACAATTAGTTGCTTTTAGTTTCGAGGGAAGGAGTGGAGTTCGGGGATCCTTTTAAAGAAGCCCTCGGTATGGGGGGAAATAAAAAGGGGCTATGTTAGTAAAATAAAGGTCTCACAGGGAAAGACGGATTTAATTGACGCTTGCCTTTACTTTAAGCCTTGCCTTAAGACGACTCTTGCCCTAGTTGACTTTTCAAACTTAGCGAATGCAGCATTAAATAATTGTTTTAGTAAAGCCTGTGTCTCTTTCTTTAAACTGAAAAACTGACTAACCGACGGGCATCTTCTGGACTGGAACCACTTAAAGAATGATGCGTTAGCAAATCTTTGGTTTGAATATGCCAAAGTTAGGACTTGGTTGTACATCACATCTTTTGATTCTCAAGTGGGTGTTCCGTGTGATTTTGATTAAAAAATATAAATATAGTTGTAATCAACCGTCAACTTAGATAAGCGACCGACCTCTTATCTTATAAGCGGTTTTTAAGCCGACCTAACAGAGAATCGTCACTACTTCTGAACAAGGATTCCCTTGGGAAGCAGAGGCTTGACGGAGTTAAGCTTACTATATCCCAATAATAAAGAGGGGATGCAACAACCCACCTCAACCAAGCCCCTAGACATTCGGGTGAAAGGAAGCCAAGCAAGAAGGCTAAGTCCTACTCCTAGTACTGATATAAGAGAAAGGGGGCTCCTACCCGCGTTCTGCCCAGAAATGGGTTGCTCTCTTAGGTCTTCTTGCCAGTAGGAGATAGAAAGGACTCACTCTAGTACGTCCTAAAGTCGGGTGCGCAGTAAGAGTCTAAAGATAGAAGTAAAGAAGGGCATCTTACAAAGGACTTAACCCTTTAGGCTTGACGAAGTTAAGCAGCTCTTGCTCTCTCCTCAGCTCGTCGATAGCAGCCATCTTAGCTTCCTGGAACAACCAGCTGGCTAGATCTAATTTCTTCTTATTTGTTTTAGCTTGAGCTAACCCTAAAGTAAGCGAGTTGCCTCAGGATTTTCCCGGAACCAACCGTAGTAACATAGAGCTACCTGAATCAAACTCTTCCTTATGCCACTACAAGCACTGGAAGGAAAGCAAGCCACATCCCTATAGACAGGAAGACCAGACTCTTATGTGACATAAATAATAGAGAGAAAAACGAAGCCTTAGAAATTTGAAATTCATCTCTCCAAGCGGATAAAGGCTTAAACCTATTCATCTATCCTACCCCTCGCTTTACTCTTCTCGGAAAAGGTTCTCGTTCCCATGAATCTTGATCTGCCTCCTGGCATTGATAGCGATTTTGATCGAATTCCTACTCTGGTTTGAGAAGCTTTTCAGTTTTCCTTTTCTCTCGTACCTTTCTTTGAACTGCCATGAAAAGAATTCAAAATACGTATATCTGGTACTAAATAAACCACCTTCGCTGGCCAACCCCTATGTCTTGGTACTCTACCCTCCCATTCATAAGAGAGTGGTAGTTGTCACCGGAAGCAGGTGAAAGCAGTGAGTTGAGTAAGTCTTGTCAACAACGCTTCGCACAACTAAATACTAACACACTGTTCACTTCTTTACTTCTCCACCGCCAAAACAAAATGACTTATGCAATTCATACAGGCACGCATGAAACACGAGCGAAAAAGGCCTTAAAAGCTCGCGGGCCCCGACCTGGAAGGCGCTTCCTACCTTCCGCCTCAGCCAAAGTGTGTGGGTTAATCGCCTGAAGTTGCCGTGGAACAAGATCCGTAATGGTTGGTCTTGTTTCACGTCACTTGCATATGAACTAACAAGTTTTCAGTTTGTATTAGTTCATACACACGCCTATGGTGAGCAGTGGTCTCAGGCAAGCATGTTGAAGTGCTCGTGTATTCCACTCTACCTCGGGAAGATGAGCTTGCCGAGTTTCAACAGCTGAACTTAGCCCGAGGAAATGGTTGCGAATAAGGGGAGCAGTTGGCTCGTAAGCTCCAATTCTAAAATCATCAATAAGGTAAAAAAAAACGGCTTTGTTGGCGGGTTGAACACGCTCTTCGGGTCCCAGGTCATTATACCTTTAAAATGTTTGATTTTTTGCCTTCAATTTACATACATCTATCGTTGTAGTGTTCGGGATTCAGATCATAAGGAATTTATTTCCTCTCTAGTACTCCCAACGCTAGCATGAAAAAGCTATAAGTCACTATATAAAAAAAGTATCTGAATGGATTTAGTTACACCAAGCCTGCGTTCAAGCGCTTTGCACGACGTTATACATCCGCACACGGGATCAGATCGGTATTCAATCATACGCCTAGCTTAATTTCGCTCTATTGCCATGAATCTTATTTCTCTTCCTTTATGGTACTTATAATCACTGACCTTTTTTAGGTTTGGATTGGACTTTACAGGAAAAGCTCCTTTAGTTACTTGGTCAGTCAAGAGCTCAAAATGGACTTCTAGGTAACCCACCACTAGCGCCTAAGGTCCCTGGGTCATCTTTTCTAGGGGCCCCTTAGCTTAGTAAGGTATGCAACTTACGAAAACAAGCACCTCGCAAGGGCACAACAAGGTATGCGAATACGGGCACTACGATCAGAAGTCCCACTCTTCTTGCTTAGCGCAGTCAGTCCAGTCGTCACGAGTAAGCAAAGCTATTCTATTGATAGGTAGTAATTTCAAGAATGGATTAGTAGAATGGTCGAGCTCGTTAGCTAGGATCCAGTTGCAGACAACAGACTTATGTCAACAGGTCTTCTCCCACGACCAGGTTTACTTGCACGCTAGCTCTTTCGTGAACTTAACGAACTATAGCTATTCTCTCGTACTGTCAGTCTCCCAACGCATAAGACAGTAAGGCATGAGACCTATCCTCAACGGTCGACGTGTGGTGTCTTCAATACAACCTTTCTTCTTTCATTCCCAGCTCTATAACTCCAACGCTACGAGCTACTCCAACTCATAACATAAACTTCCGCTGCTAACTCCAACGCTTCGAGCTACTATAGTAAGAGCTCACTTTCAGGAAAGGAAGAAGGGCAGTTCGGATTGCTAACGAAAAGGCTTTTCAGTCTGAAGAAAAAGGCATTGATTGGGGCGGAGCAGACTGAACCGCTTTCCATATGACTGAAGAAGCGAAGGGCGAAGTTGCTTCTGCTGGGAAGCCCTTTCGACCTAAGCCAGGCTCTTCAATAGGTTGACATCTCGGGGGGGAGATTAGAAAATATACTATAAATATGTAATAGGGGCGATAGTGAGCCCCGAATCTTTCTATTATTCCCGTGACTTGCTACGTATTCCTTTCACTGGGCAAGCTGCATCGCTACTAATAGACAAGGCTCGCTACCGTTCCGTTCTCCCGCGGAAGCTCCTGCTCAAGAGTTCAAACAGACAGAAGAGAGTCCTGCTACTGAAAAAAGTCCATACCATGCCATGGGATTCAAACAAAGGGGATTTTTTCACGAATACGATTGAAAGCTTTCCTATTACTGATAGTAAGCGGGCCGGGTGGTTTCCCGATTGAAAGCTGTTTCGGTGGAGGGTCGACGGCACTCTATCACAGTGGGTCGCAATGAAAAGATTAAAGCAGTCTCGACCCCGAAAAGCGTCAAGTCGATCCAGCAGTAGCACCACCAGTGGCATCGTAGATATCAGAGCTATCTATTTAAGCTAAAGCTGCACAAGCATTCAATCATAACATAAGACTTGATCCAACGACACATTCAAAGAAAGAATCGTAGGGCTGACTAACTCGGAAATGGCCTTACCCGCGCTTACATTCCAAGACTCGAATTATAGACTAAATAAAGAGGAATAGAAAGCAGCGAAGGCCTTTACTGATACGGCTTATTGGATGAAAGATAGGATTTGACTCATTAGTTTGAGGCGGGTGGTGATCTAAGTAGTTATCGTTCTTCTTCGAAGACGTCGAATCCTAAGATAATAGAAAGGAAGCGATCAGCTAAAAAAGTATTCTCGGAGAGAACCTCCCAGACAGGGAATGCATACTGGCCTAACGGTTTGCTCTTAGCACACTTCTAGTTGAAGGTTTTCCCAAGGGTGCCAACTTCAGAAGATGCAGAAAGACCTTACAGCCTCAGCGGGTGATCCCATGGTCTAACGCTAAGAGATTCGGTCTAGCAGGAATTCTACTTAGACTGAGGCATCTTACTTCGTGACTTGAGACTATCCTTTATTCTCAACATCAGATTCGGAAAGAGATTCAGCAAAGGTAAAGAGATTTGATTCTACTGCATTTCATCCCAGATCTGTAAACTAAGGGATTGCAACTGCTAAAGAAATCCTTAAGGGATTCCTAATCGCTAACTGACTGTCTAAGGACGTATTAAGTGTGCTTTTAAATAGGACGTGTAAGAATATATGACTAGCAGTAAGGCCTTAGACCTGTAAGGCGTGTATGAAAAGAAATCACTCTAACCTCAAGCAATCATCCTCACTCACTTCCTGGGGAACAGATCTTCTTCTCCTTTATATGGTATATGGGGCTTTGGCCTCTAGCAGCTAAAGGATGAAATTATACAGTCAAGATTGGAATCCCACCATATGTTGACTTGGAAGAAAGACTGACTTTGGAACGACTGTGAATAAATCCTTACTTCTTTCACTCGGAGAATATGGGCAAATAGCCGGGATGATTGAATAGCTATAAGTCCGTTCTATTGTCCGCGTTAGGCAATTATAAGGCCAATCTTCCATATGAAGAAAGCGCTGTTTTCTACTAAGGATTTCCTTTCCTCTAAGTAGGGAGCTGTTATTTAATAGATAAGTCTGTGCTTTCAGGTTTAGTAGTTGCCGTAGGGCTTGTCAGTCTTAGCTTAGTATGCCTACATAGGCAGTATGCTAGGTAGGACTTCTGAAAATGAAAAGAAAAAGATCTTTACAGCCCTGTAACTATTTCGAATGAGTTCTTGCTTGCAACTTCCAGTTAAGCGGCTTTTGTGCTAAAACCTATAAATCGAACTCTGGAATCTCAAGACTGAAATAAGGATTCTCTTCCCTCTCTGTAAGAAGGAAGGGAAAGTAAACTATAGAGTCAAGGAGTTCAAATATGGCTTTAGGCATCACTGGGTGATTGGATTTCTTCTTCGTTACTGCCAGATCTCTTCCCTTGGGATTGGGAATGAAACTGCTAGAATGACTCTGTTGTTTAAGCGAATTAATGCTTTCAAGATTGGAATTTCTACTTACGTAATTTATAGTCGGAAGTCCATCTTAGTCTACGATGCTGGATTCTTAGATATCTTAGATATATGGACCTTAAAAGGCCGAATCTGATCAGAATGTTGCAAATATGTTAATGATGCCTAAAAAGTTAGTTAAAGACTAAAGAGATCGAACTCTTATTCCGGAGGGTAAGAAGCTGATAAGCCAAAGTCTACTAATGAGGAATGGAAAGACAGACGAACTCTTTACGACCGTGTGTAACTCAATCTCAATCTGTCTCTGCTCTTGCAGTCTTAAAAGAAATTGAGTAAGCTCAGTCTTCTGTAACTGATCTTCTGACTTTTACTTGCGTAAAAGGAATGGCTCGGCAACTACTAAATCATAAAGAACTACGACTACGGACTGTAACCTACAGTCAATCCGAACTAAGATTCATCTAAACTCCCGGATCATGGAAATAGGCTTCTTTTGTCCGTTGAAATAGATTACAAGGCATAAGGCACTGAATCCCAGACAGAGCCTACTGCATTTTCTTTTTATTAAGTTTTTCAGGCCAGTCTGAGCCGTCAGTCTTATTAGTAGCTTGATTTAGTTACTTTTTAGCCTAAGCCTAAAACTGGCTTTCTGAAACGTAAGCTTTTTATGTGGCTTTCTTCCTTACGCTTCTTCTTTACTTGATTTTATTAGGAAAAGGAACCTCATTCCAATTTCCTTACCTACAGACTTGATTGAAAAATAAGTGAAAGAATCATACTTGCTCGCAACAGGTGCTTCTTTCTAGATCCCCGGGAACTTTGAAGTCCTATTCTGCTTTAGACTCTCACCATGATTGAAAAGAGTTAGAAAGACTTATTTGCTGCTTCTGACTTCTTACTTCGGTTCTCTTTCTTTCGTCAAGCTCAGGTCGGGCTTTCTTTCTGCCAATGCTTTCGTATTCCTGGCTTCGTACCATTAAACTAGAATAGCTTTTCTAACTAGATCGCCTCTAATTCTTCTTCTTTCCTCAATAGGAATGGAATTATTTGGACTAGGAGATGAATCAGAAGTCATTGGCCTTCGATTGCTTTTTCTTCTGACTTCAGGTAGGTTTTTAACTAAACTATGAAGATGGTTTTCACCTTAAGAAGTAAAAATAAGGACATCTCTATTGGTCATGAAGACAGTGTGCTTTCCCACTAAGAGTACTCTTCTCAATCTTTTTAACAAAACTCCCTCGGAGAAGACTGACTGATTGTTGAGGATTAATTAGTTTACTTTGCAGACATGCAGGATTGAGATTCAGTAAAGCTGCCCATAACACATAACATAAGGGTGGTCTTACAAGGCCTACTAAGACGAATACCCAGCCCTATTCACATAAAAGCCTGACTGAAACAACTACACCTACATAACACAGATAGGAAAGTAGGAAAGCCCGTGGACCGGGCTAGCAAGGAAAAACCAACTGAAGGAAGAAATTATCTATCGTTCCTGCCCGGGTCACTTCAGTCCTATATTGGAAATAGAAGAGTTACCACTTTAGGATGCTTGCCAGGTTTTATTGAAATCTTAGTGCAAAAGCTAGTCAAGGAGAATCCAGTAGTCCTATTGGAATAGAAGCACTATTGGATAAAGAAAGTCAGAATCCTTTCTCTTTAGTTACACGGGAGAGTTCATACTGACAGCTTGATTTGAGGATTAAGTTCGTAATTGACTTTAAAGACAGAAAGTTAAGATATTTAGATTTAGTTACACGTCAGTCCATAAAGACTCCCATTTCAATATTCAATAGGATTTAACTCACTTTGATGGTGGAAGAAAGTCTTGTTGTTGGTCTGAAACTTTAAAGGGCCTATAAGCACAACCGAAATCCAGTTTCCCTATTGAGCCCATCCCTCTAATTAAGCCGACTGAGTAAATAAAGTAAGCTCCGAAAGTTCCTTGATTCCTAATCTCTCTCGGCTATTCCCATTAAATCAGGGAACTTCGAAGAAACATAACTAATAAGAAATCCAATAAGCCTGTAATAAGAAATAAGAAGCATGAAGCATGGCATTCGCATCATCTTTATATTGTTCTGAAAGCCTGACCCTTAGAAAGAGTTGAAAGCAAGTCAGTCCGAAGTTGGAGATTCTTTAAATCAGTATTTATATTCCTCCATTTCTAAAGGGCACAGACACAGACGGGAAGGGCCCTAACGAAATGGAGTACTTACGCCCACTCTCGACCTGCCAGCCTACTTTCTTAAACGAAGGAAGGACAGGGCAGGCATACTCTTCGACAGACAGAAGGATTACCACTGACTTGCCTGGAAAGGCATACTCTTAGAAGGAAGGGACAGAATTTTCGTTATCCAGACGGCTGCTGCCTTCCTTACTTCCTTTTCTGCCTTACTAATGGAAGCGCAGGACCTACTCTTAGTAGAAAGCATGGCGCCTTTGTCCTCTAACAAACAGAAAGAGGAAGGGGTACCCTTCTTGTAGACTCAAACCACTCGCTTAGACAGCTAAGTTTGTATTGCCGAGGGCCTTGAATCACAATATGGATTGGTGTTCCGATTCGAATCTCACTGTTTAGGCCTCGGAGACAGGATGATTGGGGTCTCTTTTCCTACACGCACGCTAGCTACCCCTTGCAAGATCATCATAAAGAATGAAACCTTGTGCCATTATCACCAAAAGGAAAGACTTCATGTATTCATCGTTCCTACTCCCCCCTGCGCCTTTTGGTGAACCGGAAAGCCGTTGTTGTCCCTCTCCTCTGGTCAGGTAGTGAAACAAAAGAACGCATTGCCCTCAATAACGAGGGTTTCTGAACGCCTTTTGAGTGTCCAGTCACGAACAATCACAACACGTATTTGAGCCGTCTCGTTCTAATGGATTATGCTTGTGCTAAATCGACCGATCCTGGAGAATCTCCGTTATTTGACTTTTAGTAAGGAACCGTTACTGGCGAATCAAAAGGGTTCAATGACCATACTCCTCTATAAAATCCATCTCTCGATCACCCGAAAGGACGGGCTTTTTACATGCTCTTAAGTGATTGGTTGCTCTTTCTCCGATCTTGACTAAAGAGTGAAAATGCCATAACAGAAGTCCACAGGTCCGGTCGTCCAGCGGTTAAGGCGGTTATGCAGTCATTGGAAGATCGGGTTAGGTAAGATCCTTGTCGAAGGGCATAGCAATGAAGCAGATCTTTCATTGTAGTAAGGATTAGAGCGCGGGCGTCTACTCAAGGATGGGACTCCATATTCTTCGAAAAGCGAGCACGGGACTCAACGCTTTAGAAAGGCCTGGTGGTCTATAAGATCGCGGCTGCTTTTAGGAGCCTCGGTGATCCCACTTTCACTGAGACAGAGAAGCGAGAAGCCTCGATAAAAAAGAAAGAAAAAAATGGAATAGGGATTATATCCTTATCCTTATATAGATTCAAGAAGCTTTCGCTTCCTGCTAGGGATCCATACATAGCCATGGGGCCTTGAGAAGACCGACTTCTACGCAAAGCCTAACTACTTTGGAGCGTGAGACACGTAGGAGTTTGTTCTATTCGCTTGGGATTCTCAAAGGTCTTTTGTGTGTTCCCAGATTCGATCTTTTGGACTAGAAAGGAGCAGGTGAATCAGTCACGGTTCTTGCTCTGGTCTCGGGCGAGGGAAGCGAAGGATAAGGCGAGAGTGAAACGAAGTAGTTCATTGTTAACCACTTCTTGGAACTAGATAGCCATAAATAGGCATGCAGGCAGGCTTAAGCTCTAGTTTTTCCTCTTATGCCATGGCAGTTTACTCACTTTGGACGAAAGACAGATCTCATATAGATATTAGATATAGATCTCCTATATATCTCCAGCCGGATGAAATGAATCAGATGGGATCTCACTAGCCGAATGAAACTCATTGCATCATCAGCAGCACCGACGAAGAAGTGGTTGAATCCGACCTTTTTCTCTCTATGGATTCCATCAGTGTTCATTTATGGGGAGAAGCGAGTCAGCCTGAAAAGGAAACCCCCTAAATCTGAAGAGGGCGATAGGATCAATCAGCATTCCATTTTTCATTTCAAAAGCGGAAGGGTAGACGTGAGTTGAGGATTTGATCGATGCAATTGAGTCTGGAGTCTTCTTTACAGTATTGTAAAAAAAAAATCTTGTTTGGTTTTGTTCATGCTTGGTGCCGGGTTGGATGCAGCACCACCTCTTTAAGTCTCACCTCTTTGCGGTGTGTGCGATACCAAGATTCAATCTTCCCACTTTTCTCTCTATCTAGCTGTGAGCCAGGTTTTTCAATATCTGGTTCGAAAGGACCAGGAAGGGGGCTAAGTAAACATCTTGAAAAGAAGGAATGAAGGCGCTATCGGGCAAAGAAATGCTCTAGTCAAGCTCAATCTCTCCTAAGCCGGGACGGAGTGAGGAAAGCGAGTCAGGTCAAGTATATCGATAGGTTTGTTTGAAATCTGACCTGTGGGTTGAGCCAGATAAGGTTCAATGAAATTGACTTGAAACAGTGTGTGTATCTACCGTCCTTTAGAATGTAACGAATATAGGAAGTTCAGGTGAAATCCTGGACGTAACTCTTATAGGATAGTCGTTCGATAAGTTCAATCCTGGAGATTGAAGATGGAAGCTTGCTCGTGCGGCACTCTTATAGGAAGTTCAGGAGAAACTGCTTGTTCTTGTTATAGGATAGCGAGCCACGAAATTTATCATATCAGGCCACGTGATAAGCTAATCAACTCATTTGTGAACGAGAAATTGGTTCCGTATCGATAGTGGAAGGTTCTTTCTTTAGGAAGGAGATGGGCTTTCTTTTCTAGTCAGGGTAGCCCTCTTATGCTTGCACGGATTAGTTCATCTTTCCGTTCAGTGGGGCTTTCAAGCCCTGCCCGTGTGCTTTACCCGTAGGTCAATGAAATCTTCATTCTTAGCTTTCTTCTACGCCCTGGAATTCACTTCTAATAGAGTTCATATTCTAGTAGCTCACTTCCTGGAGTGAGGAGTGAATTAGCTCATGAAGAATGAGGAGTAGCGATTTTAGCTCATCTCGATTGGAGTGAGGAGTTCATGATCAAGTGAAAATCGAACGGGCCCTTTGTTAGAAGTCTCAGGCTAAGTCCGAAAGTGGCGAGATAGCTCAAGTAGAAAGAATAGAGAGTACGGTTTAGTCAAGCTCATGAACTATTTAATCCGATTCACAATCCATTCCAATCTAAGTTCTGTGGGCTAGTGAGCCAGTTTAGGTTCGAAGACAGGTAACTCAATCTCCGTAGTGGAATAGGGGGTTGCTTGCATACTTTGTTCAGACAGCACAGAATCAGAAGGGCACTGAATCAGAATCTAAGTCTTTATCCTCCACTCCAAACAAACCTGCCAAAAAGATCAAAAACAAGCCCAAAACACGGGGGTTGGGGATTTTTATCACATTGAGATGCTGCCTTAGGAAGAGAAATCCGAAAACAAGCAATTTTCCCGGTAAAACGCAAAAAGGCCGATTTGAGATCCCATCTACGAGCTGAAATGGACTTGCAGCCTAAAATCCCGGGAAAATGAAAGTGGAGATTGAACGCTAGAGGGCGAAGATAGGAAGCCACTTCTAACGAAAACAGAAATGAAAAAGATTTCTGAGGTTCTATGGAATAGGCCATGGCCAAGTTACGAGGAGGCCGATAGAACCTCCATCTATACACGCCTTTGAAACCTTATCGAAAAACACCGTAGGCCGGATCCTTGATATTTCATGAGGTGTAGTAAGATGGAAAGCTGGTAGTAGTAGAATGCACAAAGAGACCTTCCACCTACTGGTTGGCTGGACGTCCCAGCCCGCAGATGTAGGGACAACCGAACTGCGTCACCAAAGCGACTACTCTTTTCGGAAGAGACGGATTATCCCAGTCTTCCTATTAGTCTATGTGCCAGTTCGAATCTGTGGCGAGTCGCTCCCCCTCCTTTCTCCTATGTAGGGCAGCTCCAAGCAGAATAGAATAGAGACTATTCCTACTATAGTATAGGGACCCATTTCTATGAGGAAGGAGGGTGCATTGAGCTGAAAGGAGAGGCCTAGAAGCTTAAGAGGTACGAAGTTGCTCTGAACGAAGTGAGTACGAAGCGTTTCTTTGTTCGTTTCAAATGAGTTGAACTATGTTCTTAGAATGAGTTTCACATAGTGAAACGAATTATGTTACACTCATTTCAATAACCTACTTGACTATACGTATCTACGTATCTTTCCAAACGAACGGAATAAGTATAACTAGAGTTGCTTAGGCTACTCCACCCATGTTGCTACTTTGTCGCTGTCTGCTTTAAGTTTGATAAGAAAGAATCTGAATGAGTCCCGGAACGCCTCCTAAATAGCAAAATAGAAAAGAAAGATGCGTCCAGCGCCACGCAAGGATGTCTGCTTAATCGAATACTATTTTGATGTACTTCCACTTCGGGCTTTTCTTCTATAAACGTAGGCTTTCTCTTAACGGCCCCGGAAAAAGCTAACGAGTAAGGGGCCTATGCTTTTTGGGCAAGGCCAACTCCATTTTAGCTCCAAGGTAATTCCCTGCGAGTGGACAGTGCTTTAGGGATAGGAAGTTGGAGTTTCCTTTCTTGTCCCTTCTGCCTACGAGCTACTGTAAGTTGCCAGTAAAGCAGGACTTTTTTCTACTTCCAAAAGGTCTGACTTCAGTCAAACCTTAACTTGCTAAGCCGCCCTCTATCTTGGATTGGAGCCTTCCTACCCATTTAAGGTATAAATACATTTCCTTGGTTTGTAGGGCCAGGCCAGTTTCCTTACATGGAATTGGTAATAGGCGGATTGCGTACCATAAGCAAATGAAATGGGAGGCTTGTGATCTTCCGGGGAAGTTCCCATATTGTTGCTAAACCGGGATCGAAACTGATTAAGCGGAAGTCGGGTAGGAGTGACGGGCGATGGCGATGGTTTTAGCCCGTGGGCGATCTAATCATAGTAGGATAGGGCGGTCAATTCGTAAAACAAGTGAAGTGGCCATTTCGCACTAATGAATCAAATAGCACGATCGGAGTTGAAACACGTCAACCATGGGTCCTCTAAGCTACCCGAAACCCCCCTCCCATGCGAGAGGTTCTAACAGAATGAGTTGAACTATGTTCTTAGAATAGTTACCGTACCTATAACTCAAACCTACGTATCTTTTCCTACCGAATCCAATATGAAGAAGAAATAGGGTCGATTGCGCTTCGAAGGCAAGCTCCACATGTTTGCGAAGGCAGAGAGAAAGCTGCGATTGCTCTTGCTCGACTCTTCATGGCACGGTTGGCCGGGAATGAGAACAAAAGGAGAAAGAAAGGAGAAAGGAGTAAGAAGAAACTGGCTAAGATTCCATTGACCTATATAGCAACCAGTTCAAGCTTACGGGCTTAAGGCTGCTAGGGAAGAAGAAGCTTTTCCCGCATTCCTGTTGATGCAGAGATCAGACGAGAAGGCCCATCTCTTTACTAGAATCCGATGTGATAGAAGGAGCAGCTCTTAAGTTGATCCTTACTTAATAGAATATCATCCCCGGTGAAATAGTTGATGATTTATTGATTGTTGACTGCTATATCTTAATTAGAGAATCCGACTGGGAACGAATACTTTGAGCTCTTCTTCCTTTGCTAGCTCTTTCTATGGGTATTCCCGCAATAAAGGTTTAACCGGGTCTGAGCCCTTCTGTCCATCCAGAAAAGATTCTTGTGCGGGTTCACTGGGCTTGGGGAATCTATCATTTATGCTTCCCCGGATGTAAATTGAAAACTCGGGTTTCCCCTACTGAAGATTCAAAAGGCGAGCACGGGATTCGTTTTGGGCATCCTCTGCTTGAAAGCTTCAGGCAGAAAGCAGACGGGCACTAAAGCCTTACTACGAGTAGCCCTCATCACAAGCCGACAGCTCCAGATCAAAGAAAGAAGGCAGTTCCGCAGTCTTCCCCTCATACATTCCTTGAAAATTCTTCTTCTAAAAGGCTTTTCCAAAGAGAAGAAGCATTGGTGAGCTAAAGCAGGGAAGCGCGCAAGAGAAGAGCTATAGCTAGTCTCCAGGTTCTATTAGAAGTAAGGAAGTGCGAGATCAAAAAGATATAGAATCAAGATTCAAGATATAGTAATATAGAAGGCTCTTCTTTAAATACGTGGGCGAATAACCAATCCAATAAGTCTTTCTGGCTGGATCTCCCCCAATAGAAACCTTTTAGTAGGTATTAGTAGGTAATGCCTGTCATAAGCATAAGAAAGCTCGATCGGAGGTGGCTTTCCTTTCTTTAGGAACCTATTTCCCCCGCCTTTCTATTCGAACCTTCTTGGTGTCCAAGGCTTCTAAACCTTCGATGAGGTGAAGGCACGTATTCGGATCTCCAACTATAGGTATTACCAAAAGTCCCTTAACACATTAACACATATGTGTTCCCTAAAGAAGAATTATTGAACAGCAAACAACCAGTTCAGATATTCACGATACTGGATTCTCTTTCGGATAGGAAGGCTGGAATGCCAACAGGCGTCTATTCTATTGAATTGACCCGTTTGGGAACGCCCAGTGCCAGGGTAGACTTTCTTTCTTTGTCTACGACAATACCTCTTGTTGAGATCAATTTACTTGAAAAAAGCCATTTAGAAATCCTATTTTAAAGCGTACCAGTCATCGAGACAAAGGACCCATTCAAGTGGCCTTTTTGATTGCAAGTATTTTCTCAAATCTATCTCTTTAGCGTCAATTCGTTCTCTTCCCGGTCAGAGCGGGTGTGAAGTCTACCCATAGATAGAGAAGGCGCATGGAAGACAAAGCTAAAGTCCGCCTGGAGTGAAGCCTGCAATAATCCTTTTTCCATGGCGGATTGAATAGCCTCTTCCCCAGGTCTATTGATGGATCTGCTCTCTCGCCTAGAATCGTCTTCTTTAAGCCGGTGGCTTATAACCCTAGAGATAGACGGAAGGGATGGGGCTCCTAACTCGATCTTTCGCTTTGGCGAAACTCCTATTATGAAAAATCTTTCTGTTCGAGTCTTACTAATAGATAGTCTTTTATACCCATAAGTTCAATGTCATATTAGGGGTTCGATCTCTGTCTTGACTCCGGCCTGAGAATCAAACCAAATATTTTTAGATTTTGTTGGTTGCGCCCCCTTCAGTGTCCATCCATTCTCGGCGACAGAATCTATTCGAATAAAATACGAGAAATCATCGAATCCCATCCATCTTAAAAAAGAAAGCTTGTTTGGCTCTTAACGAGTACGAGTGAAAGCCTCCTTTTATCTTCATCGATTTTTTATCCATCGATCGTTATGGTTAATAGTTAGTTGATAAGGGAACAACTCAACGAAAACGAAAAGTAGAAGAGATCTTATTCGCCGATCTTGGGGCTACAGGCACTGTAGTGAAGTGATTCCAGGGGGTAATCACGAACGAAGTGGTAGTCAACTTAAGCTTTTCAAGTCAAGTAAAGCGACTAAGCTAGTCACTAAACAACTAGTTGTTTTCAACCTTCCTTTTATGTCTAAAGTAGGGGTGGGGGAGATCCTGTTACGTATTCGAATTTCGTCGTACCTACTATGAATAGAGAAAACTATCCCCATTGCACTCACTAGCAGCTCCATTCTACATGTGGAATTATCTACTGGTTCTCGTCCACTTACCGTTGACCTCGCCTCCCACTACAGCAGTAGCGCTGGCATGTAATAAGTTTCTGATCCAACTTCTCCCCTTTTGTCTGAACAAGATGCCAATTCTGATTCATCTTCGGACTTCCCCTTTTGGGATAGTCATTTTTTCCCTACTTCCGCATTGGGGGTTTGGCCGTACTCCCTTTGCTCGAGTTACTCACTGGACGGATTCCACTCCGTTCTTCGTTGCAGAACTACGTTCCTCTCCCTGACTCGACTGAAAGGTACCAACGTACGAAGTCTCTGAATGAGTTGAACTATGTTCTTAGAATCCCTATTCCCTTTTTCGTGAAACTCATTCCGTTCTCTTCTCCTTTCCTTATAGCTCAAAGTAAGACTAGCATTCAAGGAAGGAACTCCTTCGAGTAGGGCTTCTCTAAATCGGCAAGTCTTTATCCAATGATAAACCTTTACTGCAGCCGGTGATTGGTCTTTCACGGATGCAACTATCGGTGGTTCAACCGAATCTACTGTTGCAAGCAGGGTGGGAAAAAAGGCTTTGAAAGCGGATGCCATTGAAAGAAAAGAGAGTGACGGAACTGGCGGGAATAAGGTTAAGCCAGACCTGACACGAGGGTGACGGATGCTACCTTTTTTTTGGGCAGCATTGGCTTAGGAAAGGGCAGCATTGGCTTAGGAAAGGGCGGGTTTGGTTTACTAAGGGTAAGGGCATTATGTAGCTTCCCATTGCTATTATAAACTAAAAGAAAGGGGGTGTTCTCCTAACTAAGATTCCTTTCCTAGCCTGGTCATGTAATAGAATTGAATGGGAAAGAGGATAGAGTACCGAGTACGAGAGCCAGTTAGTTGCTAACCGGATTTGAATCCCATTTTGTTTGGTTGCTAGCGAGTGAGGGAATCGCGGGTGGGCTTATGACCTCGAAGCTCCAGCTTACTTCGCTTCGGGGCTATGAACCATAACTTCAATCGATCGGTCTCGCCTGCCAGTAATAAGCTTGACCGGGCAAATGCGGAATCATCATAGGTAAGAAGCACAACACCATGTTCCCTCTTTCCTGTCGCAACTAGTCCCCTTCTTCTGTTAGCTAGGTCCACGGTTGCTACTTTGATCGTCTCTGGAAAAGGGAAAAAAACGAAACTATATGGTCAGTCACTTCGGGCTACTTTTTGGGGATCGTGATACTCGGGCTTATGAATGGAACGAAATGAGTTTCACAGAGTTCAACTCATTTAGTCGCTTTGAAGAAAGAGATTCTAAGAACAGAGTTCAACTCATTCGACTGAAAGGTACCAAGGTACGTAGTCGCTAGAGCGAAGCTATAGGGGAACAAGATGCGGAATTCCATCCAGAAAGATACATTCCAGCCTATAGTGCCCAGGTTGGTAAGGAAGGAACTCGGGTCGTGGGTTCATTTGGTTGGATTGATATCTCCCCTTTGGTGGAAAGACCTCTAAGGATGTCTTCGACTTCTATGTCGCCTAAAACCCGGAGAGTCGGAGAGTCAAAGTCTTCTTTAGAGGCCCCCCGACTTCTTCTTAGAGCTACTTTAGGTCGAGGTTCTGAAAGAAGAGTTGGCGAAGTAAACAATTCCATCTTCCAACAGTAGCTGCTCCGCTATGACTCTGATCGAATCCACTCCCGATAAAGTAAAACTCCTAACTAAAACAAAGAATGCAAATTTCATTTCAAGTGCCAGGCAAAGGACCAAGCCGGGGCTTAGGCTCTTGTTGAGGAGTTCCGGAAGCTGAGTAAAAGCGCCCGGAAGACGAAAATCTAAATTAGAAAGAGGGGCGGGAAACTCCCTGCGAAGGAAGGAAGAAAGAATCTGAACAAGAGGAATGAAATGAAACGAGAGGAGTGGGACTGTGAAAGCTGCAGCAACCCTTGATCCTAGCCCGCGGACTTTCACCAGTTTATTGAGTGATGTTGGTGAAAAAAGGAAGTTGAGTTCAAGTTTGGAACAAGCCAAAGATCCCGGGATGACTCTAAAAGCTAACTTAAACCGGGCATTCCTCTTTACGGTCGAATGAGTGTAACATAGTTGAACATAGTTCAACTCATTTAGTTGCTTTGAAGAACGAGATTCGTTGAACTCTGTTCAACTCATTCGAAGAGGTACGTAGTTGCTTAGTTTCACATAGTGAAACTAAGGTACGTAGTCGCACAAAAGACTTCAAGGAGAGGCTGCGAAGCTTAACACCGGGAGAGGTACTTGTTCCAGAAGAGAAGAAGTTTAGTATAAAACTGGTAGGGAAAGAGGAAAGCAGTTCCAAAAGCTCAGACACTTGATGCTCCAATATCTTAACCGACTTTGACAATAAGGTTTTCCAAGGCTTCCTTAAACTTCTGCACTGCACTCCTAAACCTACCAGGCCTGGCCTATAGTCTAGTTCTCAGTGTAGAAGATAGATAGTCGGGGGGTATAGTATGGATCTCTTTCAAGCAGAATCCTTGCCTGACCAGTAGTAGAAGATGGTGAGGAATGATAAAGCAGAGGCTTTTCGTTTTCAAATCGTTGGAGAGAGATTTTTTCCATTCATTATGTTTATTAGAGTAGCAAGCAAGACATAGAAGAAAAGGTTCGCTCGGTACGGTACGATTGATAAGGATAGCGCTAGGGCGGACGACAAAGACTTTGGCAGGACATATATAGAATCCGACTAAAAAGTAAGGTTTTCAAGGTAAACCAGTCTTCTTTGTGATATGCCTGGCCTATCTACCCAAGCCGGAAAGTCATAAGAGAAGGATATAAGCACTAAAAGATTTCATAAAATTGTTTAGAAAGCATATTTCATTTCCCAAAAAGGCAATGCCTAATTGAATAAGAGAGGAAGAGACAAGAGAAGCAGACGATGTTAGAATGGCTTGTGGGACTTTTATCTCGACAGATGGGGTATTAAGGCAGATGCGGAAAGAGTTCAGATGAGCTAACAAGATGAACTTCATCCACTAATCTATATTGGCTCCTCATAATGGGAGGAAATGATAAACTTAGGCAGCGAAAAACCTCGATCCCCGCTAACTCGGGTCCCTTGCCTTAAACAGGGCACCTTCCGCTTACAGAAAAAGAAAACAAAGTAGCTGGAGATTCATGTCCATAAGAAGCTGTTTCTAAGCCCATCTCTCCTGTTGAATAAGCCTCGAATGGAAGCTCCGAGGTTTTTCTTTTCATCCCCCTTGTCTTGCTCTTATAAGCTAAAAAGGAGCATAGGTTCAGGAAGGTCTAAGAATGAGGCATCTGTAGTAGCATGCCATGGGCATGGGCGTGATCCCCGAAATGCCTCTTCAATCCTGCCTTCCCTAGCCCAAGGTAAAGGAAAGGCTTTGTACACAAGACGTTTTTCCTCCTGTTGGAGCGATTTACCTTATAATGCATTGATAATGTATCCTAAGATGGCCGATGACGAGCCTAAAGCAAGGTTCGGCAGCGAACGACTCAGTCCTTGCAGGCTTTTTCTATGAATTGAACAAGAAAATCAGGGGCCGTAGCATAGCAGTCCTATATTTTCCCAGAATATCGCTTTTCTTTTTCTTTATTAAAGTTCAATTCCTACGTTTTTGGTAAACCAGATTGATGATTCGAAGTAAGGGACAAGCCTGTGGTCGCCGCCTCTACTCCAGCCTATCCTTTTCCAAGGTCCAGCTTTTCAGATGCCAGTACCTCCCTCTTTCCTTCTAATTCTGTGAACGGAGACTTCTTTTCTTATACTCTTAGTATAATAGTGGTATATTTGCAGAACTCATAATGGACCTACAGAAGACCATCCAAATGAAGTTTTAAAAAACTGGACTCGGAAAGCAAATTTCCTAAAAAAGTTATCACAGAGAGCATGAGATAAAGTAGCCTTAGTAGATAGAGGTAAGCTAAGCTTAGGCTCGTTAGGCCTCATTTTTGAACTTCCTTCAAAGTAAGCTGCATTAAGGAATTGCTTTAGCTTTCGGGCGTAAAATCTTCAGTAGGACTTGGTTTTCAATAGTGATATCTATGTCTTACTTATTCTTATGTGTTCTAATCGACTTTCTATGTGTTGTATTTTCTCGTTCATTCTTACCTTCGTATTTGAATTGTTCTAGAGCAGACAGACCGGATTTCCAATGGGAGTGAAAGAAAGAAGCATCTAAAGCTCAAGTCAAGAATAAGAATTCAATACAGCTTTATCAGTTCAGCTTCTACGATTCGTAGCATCTGAGATGATAAGGAAATACACGCCTAAGTTTGATGACTGCTATTCTTAGTGATACAGAAGTTGGGAGCTGCTAAGAAGAAAAAGACTAGCTTCCTGAAGATTCGGTGTCAAAGCAACAGCCAGATCCGTTCGTTAGAGATCCTTACTTCCTTCTCATTAAATAGAGTATGTCACAGCTATTTTCTGAGCGAGTCCTCTGCTATAGAAAATTTCCCATTAGGCTAAGTCTTCCTTCACGTACTCAAGGTTTCCTATTGCTGCAATGTGACTTCTCAATTGAGTCAGGTTTATCTTTGAGTATCTCTGCTTAGTAGGGGCTTCCTGCTTTCATCAAGTAAGTAGAAGTCATTAAAAGACTAGGGCTATGACCAAGGAATCCTATCTTACACTTTCATTGGAAACATCCAAAACAACCTTTCTTTAGATTAAGATTACAAGCTTATACCCTCATCCAAATCATCAGTTATACTTTATAGTATTACGAAAAGCCCTTGATTAGAGACCGCGGGAGGAGGTGGTTCAAGCCAGACTAGACTTATCAATTTTCTATAGCTGGTTCATTCCCGGAGTCGATCACCAAAATTAGGTGACATTCTATCCTCTTACTTTGTTTTCGGTTAGGGTCCTAGAGCTAATAACTAGAACAAGGGAAAGAACTCTCTCATGTTTGTAAACCGCCGCTAATCTCATTAGTTTACTTTTCTTTATCTATCCAATACATTCCTTACAAGAGGTTCTGTTCGCTATCTAAAGGCCTTAGAGATTTATGCAGTAGAAGTGTAAAGTTAATGGAGTAGGAGTTCCATTCTTTCTATGTGCAACCAAACCAAGAAGCCAATCCTATCAAATGTCTCGCTCGAAGATAATAAATAAAGGAAATGGCGTCTTGAAGCTTTCTGGTTTGAGAGTTTAGAGGGTCGATTAACCGAAAGCTTAACAGAAAGGAATTCCTTAGTTAATAGTTCTTTCTTTTCTTCCTTCCAACGACTGAGAGGGTGAATGAGGTCAGACTCTTTTCCAAGGGTTTGACTTGTTAGATAGGCCTTCTTGGTCTCGGAAAGCATAAGAGTAAAGTTTTACAACAAGTTAACGACTCTAGAAATGCCTCTTCTTTCCTCTTTTCTTAGCTGGTCGAGTAAACCAATCTCTTTCTAGTTGATTTTATATCGATGGACCCTAGCTCGGTTAGGATGCGGTATAGGACGTATACCAGTTAGATATATTTAAGATAGTGAATTCGAGTAGGTCAAAGAGTGTTATCGTTGAGGTTTTTCTTCTCTTTTTGAAGTTGTGTAGATATAATATACTACGGAGGCGTAAGGAATAGTATTTTCAAGTAGCTAGTCTAGAAAGAAGTCGATAGAATTTCTAATAGAAGGCTGTGGATTGAAGCATATGGAATTGACATAGAGTTTTTTCCGAGCAATGAAGGATGTCCCAGACTGAGCGGAAAGGTCTTTCTGGGTGAAGTTGAAAGCTTAGTCTTCTATCCTTTCATGGATCTAGATCTAAGAAAGATTAGATTCAGTTATTTACGTCCCTAGAGTCATAAGTGACTACCCTAGGTAAACTAGTAAGACAGTAGTCTTTCCGGACTTATTGCTTTTTTTAGATAGTGAATTGGGAAAATTGGATAGAGGACTTAGAATAAAGGCTAATACTTACAAGTTACAAGGATATAGCGGGAGATAAATGAGATTGTGTTAGAGAAGAGGACTTTGAGAGCTGCTTCTATAGCAATTCTTACTCATTCTTTTCCAAAATCTCATCCAGTTAAGAGAAGAGACAATCTCTTAAAGGTAAGCAATTTCACTATTTGAACTTAGACGAAGGAACTCCTTATGGATCTTGAACCTTCTTTCTCTGACTCTGCAACTAGGTGCTTTCAATGAGTGATTAAGATTGGACTTAGAAAGAGTTTAAACTTCTCATGCCTATAGAATATCATACTAATGATACCTACGTTGAAGCCCCATCTCGTTCTCAAGCCTGTATTTCCCCTAACATTCTCATTCATAGTCTTTCTTTCATCGAATGCTCTCAGTCTGAACAGTATCAGTCTTTCATTTCTGCCTTATAGATCTCCTATAAACATTAAAAGATCGGCCCTCTTTCATATATCAGCTCTTGTAAACTATTCAACCTAGGATAAATGGATATCCGTAAACAGCTTCTATTAGGTAATGGTCTGAGAATGCAAGCTTATTATGGCTCTCCTCATCATAGGCTCATCCGCTCTTACGAAATAGGATTCTTCCTCTTGTAGATGGACTTAGACTTAGACTTTTCTGAACTGATAGACTCACAAGCTATCTCTTCTTTCATTCTTCTGTATTCGGAATAGTGAAATCACAGGCATCACAAGATGTCTTTCCAATTTAGCTAGTGTGGATAATGAATCATCATAGGTATGGAATCCATAAAGAGTATACCTTTTTTCACATAAGACTTTTCTACCAGCTAAGATTAGGCGATACCAATAACTAGTCTTACTCAGTAAGCAGCTAGAAAAATAGTTGAGTGAGAGGATATGGATTCCCATAGGTTAGGTACAGCATTGGCTTCTTATTTTCTCAGAAAGACTGGAATAATGAATTGAGTCAGAGACATCATATGACATAGAAGGAAATGGATTAGTCAAACTATTTTACTAGAGTCAGTCAGCCTGCTATCGTAGCCCTTTTACTATTAATTCATCTTCAAAGGGAGTCAAAGCCTCAGACTGTGTGCCAAGACTTCCTTATTCTCAGTCTTATCTTGTATCTTCACCGGAAAGAGGATGGATAAAGTAGCCAGCAATTGAATTCAGTCTTGGATTGACTTCTAGTCGTCAAGGCTTAGGGAGCCAGAGATGAATACTTCGATTTAGTGCGAATTAGAAGCCTGGAAGTATGATATAATATGTAATTTCTCCTTACTGTAAAAGCATGGCATTAGCTTCCTCCTATTGTTTCAAGGCCTTAGATCGGGAAGCATGAAAAAGCCTGGGAAGACATGCCATTGAAGTTCCGCTGGGAACTATCTAGATAGCGCGGATTTCGTTCCGGCTATTTCTTTCAGTATAGCCCTAAGATAGTTAGGACCTCAATTCACAGAATCTATTACAAAACAGATAGAAGCAACGTATTAGTAAGAGAATCTTAGGGGCTAAACCAAGGCTTCTTTTCTTTATTGGATCAAATATGAGTCCTGGGATTGGGACTTGATTCAATGAATACTAGACTGAGCTCCTCGGTAACTCAATCTATTTTTTTTTTCTGACTTCTTTGTTGTCTCTACAAGATCAGATTCAGTAGGAGGGGAAGGTCTCAATAGACTCATTCCACTCTCAATCTTCCTCAAACAGAGAACAAAGAGTCTAGAAAGCATCTAAATCAAAGACTTCGTCCCCGTCTTGAATCTAAGGGCGTGGTAATAGAATTATTGGGACTGGGGTCAAACTCGGAATCAAGACCTTTCTTTTCATATGGATGATGCCCTC